AAGTAGCTAGAAATATTTAGCTCACAATAACATGAAATATGTTATCATGAATAAATATTATTCAAATGATATAACTATATAGAAAAAACAGGAACATACAGGAAACTAAAAAGAATAAATATGAAGATAAGAAATATTTAGCTCACAATAACATGAAATATGTTATCATGAATAAATATTATTCAAATGATATAACTATATAGAAAAAACAGGAACATACAGGAAACTAAAAAGAATAAATATGAAGATATCCTACCACCTACTGTGTATTTCATTCCTTCACCCCCGAAAAAACTTAAAATACCTGTTCCATTAACAATTCCATCAATGATCCATTGATCTATAAAAAATAAAGATTTCGATATAAATCTCAAACTTTTGACAAATAATAAATAATATAATTCATCTATATATCCTCTATAATATGACCAATTATAAAGAAATATGAAAATAGACTTTAGATCAAATTCTATATATTGTGCTTTTTCAATTTTCAAAATTTTCATCCGAAAAATTTTAGGTCCATATAAATAAAAAGCAATTGATATTCCGAATAAAGCTATACTAATAGATGGAATTGCATCTCGAAAAAATTCCATGAAATTTTCGTAATGAATATTATTCAAAGAATTTATAGATAAATGCAACCAATTTGATAAAGAATTGGAATGATTTTGTTTTTGTGCAGAAACCCCTCCTATTAATCCTATAAAAAAAGTAGGTATTGTTAATATAATCAATGAGAATAACATAATACTATCGGATTCTTTGGGGTACGAAATATTTTTATTTACTACTCCATTTAACGAAGAAACAGTATTTATTTTATCTTTCTCATTTCCAATTAGTAAGCGGTTATTACCCCATATTGAAATAGACGGATGGATTTTATATTCATCAGATAATTGACCTCGGAAATCACCTTCGAAAGTTAATAAATATATACGAAACATATAGAAAGCTGTTAATCCTGCTGTCAAAAAAGCTAAAAATCCTAGAAAAGGAAAACGGAGCCAACTGTCAACAAGGATCTCGTCTTTGGACCAGAAACAAGCAAAAGGTGGAATACCACAAAGGGAAAGTGTCCCAAAAGGAAAAGTTACTGCAGTAATTGGCATATATTTTCTCAAACCACCCATAAAACTTAAATTTTGACTTTTATTGGGATGATAACCTACAATAGGTTCTATAGAATGAATAACGGAACCAGAACCTAAAAACAATAAAGCTTTAGAATAAGCATGTGTAATAAGGTGAAATAAGCCAGCTTTATAGGATCCTATACCTAAAGCTAGCATCATATATCCTAATTGTGATATTGTGGAATAAGCTAAACCTTTTTTTAAATCTCTCTGAGCCATGGCAATGCTAGCTCCTAACAAAGCTGTTATTGCACCTATCCAAGAAATTAAATTCATAACAAGAGGTAACATTTCGAAAAGAGGAAACATTCGAGCAACAAGAAAAATACCTGCTGCAACCATAGTTGCAGCATGAATAAGAGCAGAAATAGGGGTAGGTCCTTCCATTGCATCAGGCAACCATATATGAAGTGGAAATTGGGCAGATTTAGCAATCGGACCCAGGAAAAGAAGAATAGCACATAAACTAGCAAAAACAATATCAATCCGATTATGACCAAGCAATTCAAGAAATCGTTCGGATAAATCTTGAAATTCGAAACTACCTGTTATCCAATAAAAACCTAGAATACCTAGTAATAAACCAAAATCCCCTACACGATTTGTTACAAAAGCTTTCTGACAAGCATTAGCTGCATTAGGTCTAGTGAACCAAAAACCAATTAATAAATAAGAACACATACCAACCAATTCCCAAAAAATATAGATCTGTATTAAATTTGGACTAAGAACTAATCCTAACATTGATGCAGTAAAAAGACTTAAATAACAAAAAAACCTTATATATCCTTGATCATAAAACATATAACTACCACTATAAATCATAACCGTAACTCCTACTGTAGTTACTAGAATCAACATAATAGAAGTTAATGGATCAATCAAATAACCTATTTCTAGAATGACATTTTTATTAATAATCCAGGACCAAAAAAATTGATGAATTGGACTACCCATTATTTGTTGCCAAAAAGAGTAGATAGATATAAACATAGCTATAGTTAGAAACGAGACACTAATGGAAAAACATATACGACGAATACTTCTGATGGAACTTGGAAGAAAAAATAAAACCAATCCCAATAAAACAGAAGCTAGAAAAGGAAACGATGGGACGAGCCAAACATTCTGAAATAGAATTTCCATAGCGATTTAAAAAAAACTTCATATTTTTACGATTTATAATTAACTATATTGGGAAAAACTCGTAAAAATATATGAATAAGATATATTATTTTTTCTAAGTGATAAGAAAAGTATAATAAATTCTTAATTGAAATATAAAGTAATATAATATTATTATATCTTTTCTTTTTCAAACTAAAAGATATCATTTCTTGAAATGTAAGTTTCGAATATATTATATAGAAACTAAAGGAATAGATTTTTTCGTAAAAATTCGTTCTATTAAAATTGTAAAAATCCAATGAGATTTTTTATTCACAATAAACTAATAGAACTATTTAAAAATTTATAAGCTAATGAGTACATATGCAATAATTGAAACCGGAGGTCAACAACTCCGAGTAGAACCTGGAAGATTTTATAACATCCGTCATTTTGCTTCACTAATACCGAGTCAATTGAAACAGGATACAAAAGTTTTAATTTATCGCGTATTAATGATTCGTCGAGAATCCAATATAAATATTGGGCATCCTTGGTTAAAAGGTGCTATAGTTAGAGGTAGAATTCTTCATCCTTGTCTTGAAAAAAAAATTACGATTTATAAAATGGTCCCTAAAAAAAAGACACGACGTAAATTGGGGCATCGACAAAAATCAACTCGATTTGTAGTTGATTCTATTTTTTTGAATGGAAAGGATATATACGAATAGTTTAATATGGTTAAATGGATAAATTTTTCCATTCTTTTTTTTCACAGTCAAGAAACAGGAAGATTTAAAATTTTCTATTTAATATTCACTAATAGGATGAGATATTCTTTACAATGGCAGTTCCAAAGAAACGTACTTCGAGATCTAAAACAAAAATTCGCAGAAGTATATGGATAGATAAAGCTAATAAAACAGCATTAAAAGCTTTTTCCTTAGCCAAATCCGTTTTAACAAATCGTTCCAAAAGTTTTTATTATTCAATAGATCGTAAATTGCCCAATTCATCAGAATCAACCTCCATAGATGAAGTATAATATAAATGAAAAAATTTTATATGAAATTTTTTCATACAAACTAATTTTTTCGTAGCCAATCAAAATTAACATTATACCAGGGTTCCATATTAGCTTTACCTCTATTTATTTTGTTACACATGATTAAATAACAATCTCAAAATATATTACTACAGATAACCACAGAACCTGTACTATCTGTTTACGGTTTCACATTTTTTTAACTGCCTTATTGGCAACAATTAAGAATTTTTTATCCGGACTAATTTTTGCTTGGATTTTGGTAAGATATTTATTTACGAGAAAAAAAGAATTTCAGATGCTATTATTAATCTAGTCCCATTAACTATTCTAATTTAAATAAACAGATTCAATTTAGTGATTGTACCTAATCATAGGGGCTGGATTAAAACTCGTTAGGTAATAGATCCCTTTTGGGTTTCCTAAGAGTTTTGAGATAATATAGTTCGAAAATTTTGCTAACATTTTATATTCCAACGAAAGATTTGGTAGTTTATTTTTTACTCTTTTTTCAAAAACTTGAGCAATATTATTGTCAAGGTGCTGCTGTTACAGGTTTTTTCTCAATAAATACACTTTTTTTGATTAATAAAATTCAATAATGGACAGAAGGTTTCAACAAAAAATTAGAAATAATTTCTATTTATCTATAGATAGAAATTATTTCTAATTTGGGAGTCATTCAGAATAAATGACTCCTAAATTAGATATTGTTTATCAATATGAAATTTGATAGTATTTTTTTGTTAGAGCCGCTATGGTGAAATTGGTAGACACGTTGCTCTTAGGAAGCAGTGCTAATGCATCTCGGTTCGAATCCGAGTAGCGGCATATAAAAATTTCGCTTGTGATAAGTAGTTTTATTTTCTTTACGAAAATACAAAAAAATTTTTTTGTAGCATCTTTTTACTTTTCCATTATTCATTTATAATAAAAGTTATAGCTCATTTCAGTTAGTTGACTCCGTCACGCGATTTAAAAACTTTCGAATTTTTAATTACGACATTTACAATTTTTGAACAAATTTTGGCTCATATATCTTTTTTTCTTCTCTTCCTCATCACTCTTATCTATTGGAGTAAATTGATATACATAAATGATGAAACACTGAATATTTCAGGTAAAATAAGTATGATAATTGCTTTCGTATCTATAACACTATTTCTTTCAATTCGCTGGATTCTTTCGAAACATTTTCCTTTAAGTAATTTATATGAATCATCGATGTTCCTTTCCTGGGGTCTAACACTAATTCATTCAATTTTGGAAAATAGAACCAAAAATAATTGGTTAGGTATAATAACAGCTCCCGGTGCAATGTTAGCTCATGGATTTGCTACTTTAGGTCTTCCCAGAGAGATGCAGCAGTCGATTCCTTTGGTTCCCGCTTTACAATCTCATTGGTTAATGATGCATGTAACTACAATGATATTGAGTTATTCTGCACTTTTATGTGGATCGTTATTAGCTATAACTTTATGGATTGTTGTGGAAACGAAACAAAAAAAATTTCCAACAATGAAATCAAATCCATTTCTGCATTCTTTAATTTCCAGAGATTTTAACAAAATAAAAAATACTAATATTTATTATGAATCACAAAATAGCTTATGTTTTATAAATTTTCGCAAATGGCAACTTATTTACGAATTAGATAATTGTAGTTACAGAATTATTAGTTTTGGATTTCCTTTTCTAACTATAGGTATTCTTTCCGGAGCTGTGTGGGCTAACGAAGCTTGGGGTTCCTATTGGAATTGGGATCCAAAAGAAACTTGGGCTTTAATTACCTGGTTAATTTTTGCTACTTATTTGCATACGCGAATGCTTAGGGGTTGGCGAACGAAACAATCAGCTATTATCGCTTCTTTAGGTTTTTTCATAATTTGGATTTGTTATTTAGGGGTTAATTTATTGGGAAAAGGTTTACATAGTTATGGATGGTTATTACAAAATTCGTAATTTTATTTAGATATATTAAAAATATTCAATTTTAAAGAATGAATATTCATTCTTTAAAATTGAATAAGTATTGATCAAATTATTATTATTCTTAACATTATTAACATCTTTAGATATATGCATCTTTTCGATATATATATATATATATATAAACGAATAATTGAGAGTTAGAAACCAAGAGAATTCTATTAAAAAATCAAAAATTTTGATAAAAGTTTTGCGATAGCAGATAATTCGTTTTATTACCCCAGATGAATAAGACAAAATCGGGATAAATACCAATACACATAATGGGGATTAATAAACAAATTGAAATAAAAATTTCTCGTGGTCCAGCATCTGCGAAATATGTAATTGAAATATTAGGGAATTTATATCCATAAAACATTTGACGTAACATGGATAATAAATAAATAGGAGTTAAAATTATTCCAATTGCTTGAATTGTAACGATAATCATTCGAAAAATAAAAGAATAATTTTGATTATCTATTATTCCTAAAAAAATCATAAATTCTGCTACGAAACCACTTGTACCGGGTAATGCTGAAGAAGCCAATGAAAAAGTGGTAAATAGAGCAAATATCTTTGGCATCGAAGTAGCTATTCCACCCATTTTATCAAGAAAAATAGTATGTGTTCTGTCATAACTTATTCCTGATAAAAAAAAGAGTGAAGCACCAATCAAACCATGAGAAATCATTTGTAATATAGCACCATTAAGACCTATGTTTGTTATGGATCCAATTCCGATAAGTACAAAACCCATGTGAGATACTGAGGAATAAGCAATTCTTCTTTTCAAATTTCGTTGACTTAGAGAAACTAAAGCTGCATAAACAATTTGTACAGCCCCTGCACCAACTAACCATGGAGAAAATAAATAATGAGCATGAGGTAATAATTCCATATTTATTCTTATAAGCCCATAACCCCCCATTTTTAGAAGGATTCCCGCTAGAAGCATACATGTACTATAATGTGCTTCACCGTGAGTGTCTGGCAACCACGTATGAAACGGAAAAATTGGTAATTTAACTGCATATGCTAATAAAAAACTCGAATACATTAGAATTTCCAATTCCAAAGGATAAGTTTTACCCATTAATTTCTGAAAATTAAAAGTCGAAATATCCGATTGATGAAAAGCCATAATTAAGGCTCCTACCAAAATAAAAATAGAACTACCTGCAGTGTACAAAATAAATTTAGTAGCTGCGTATAGACGACGTTTCCCTCCCCAAATAATTAACAATAAATAAACAGGAAGTAATTCCAATTCCCACATAAAAAAAAAAAGTAGAATATCTTGAGAAGCAAATAATCCTATTTGCCCACTATACATTGCTAGCATCGAAAGATAAAATAATCGTGGATTTCGTGTAACGGGCCAAGCAGCTAAGGTAGCCAAAGTAGTTATAAATCCCGTTAACAAAATAAGCCCAATAGAAAATCCATCAATCCCTAATCTCCAACGAAAATCCATAAAATTAACCAAATTATAATCTTCTTTCAATTGGATATTACTATCGTTGAATTGATAATGATAGCAAAAAATATAAGTTATTAGAAGGAATTCCAAAAGACAAATTCCTAAGGTATACCATCGAATAATTCTATTTCCTTTGGGAAAAAAAAAAGGAATAAATAAACCCGCAGATATTGGAAAAAGAACAATTATAGTTAGCCAGGGGAGATGGTTCATAATAGAAATAAAAAGAATTTTTATAATAAGAACCTATAATCAAAATAGGTTCTTACTACAAAAAGATGCGAAGTGTTTTATTTAATAGCATAATTAAGTTAATATCCAAGACCCATACTACGAGTAGTTTCAGATCCTAGATAAACACGTACACTTAAAAAATCTGTTGGACAAGCGGATTCACATCTCTTACAACCTACACAATCTTCTGTTCTAGGAGCGGATGCTATTTGATTAGCTTTACATCCATCCCAAGGTATCATTTCCAACACATCTGTTGGACAAGCTCTTACACATTGGGTACAACCAATACATGTATCATAAATTTTGACGGAATGTGCCATTGGATTTATTAACTCCTACTGAAATAGAAATAACCTTGAATTAAATAAAAAATGAAATAAAAAGACTTTTTTCCTAGTCGAAATTAAGTTTTAATTAAACAGAAAAAACCTTGTTATGTCTTAAATTTATCAAAAAGTATTAATCATAATAAAATACTTATTAATACCTTCGAAACTGTAACGAAATCATTACCATTTTAACAAATTGAATTGATCAATACGAGTTGACTTTCTATTACGATAAATAGCCAAAACAATAGCTAATCCAATGGTAGCTTCAGCCGCTGCAATTGCTATTACAAAAATAGAAAAAATTTCTCCTTTTATTTGTAATTTATCGAGAAAATTGGAAAAAGTTACTGAATTTATATTAACTGCATTAAAAAGTAATTCCAGACACATAAGTGCTCTAACCATATTCCTACTCGTTATTAATCCGAAAATACCAATGCAAAATATAAAAGCACTCAAGTTAAGAATATGTTCGAGCATAAGAATCCTTATGGGTTTTAGTTCTTCCGTCGGAAAACATAATATTTAAAATTTTTGCGATAATTGAATCAAAAATTTATTTTTCACTTTGTAATACTTCTTTTTCAAGATCAATTACTTGTTCTCCACGAGCTAGTACGATAGCGCCTATTAAAGCGACCAAAAGAATTATTGACATGAATTCAAATGGAATGATAAACTCGGTTAGCAATTCCGATCCAATACGTCGAATATTATCTGTTGGAAGTAGTTCTTTATTTTTATTTGATTGTGCAACCAAGTAAATATCAAACCATGAAGTTTTTGAGATAGCATTACTTAATAACAGAAAGATACTAATACAAATAGCTGAGGTAATTCCATCACCTATAGTCCAAAATGAAAAAAAATTATCATATTGTTTTTTATTTATTAACATTACTGCGAATACGATTAAAACATTAATAGCTCCTACATAAATTAAAACCTGAGCAGCAGCAACAAAATCGGAATCCAATAATAGGTATAAGAGAGATACACAGGCAAAAACAAATCCTAAAAAAAAAGCAGAATAAACTATATCGGTGAGTAAAACAACACCCAGACTTCCTAATATAAGACCTAATTCAATAGAAGAAAAAATAGTTTCGGAAAATGATTCGGGTAATTTCATATGTGTCACAATAATAGAATAAAATTTTATTTATTAGAATTTCACGCGTTAATCTGAGATCGAAACGATATCTACAATATATTAGTAAAAATTGGAGAAATTTAACTTGAAAAATTAGTAACGTTTCGCGAATTCGAATGTCCTTCCATAACTTTTTTAGATAACGATGTTAAATTGGAGAGAGTTCCGATTGTAGAATCTTCAATTACTGATATAGGTAAACGTCCCAACGCTATTTGATCATAATTTAATTCATGACGATCGTAAGTTGAAAGTTCATATTCTTCAGTCATTGATAAACAATTTGTGGGACAATATTCGACACAATTGCCACAAAATATACATATTCCGAAATCGATGCTATAACTTTTCAATTGTTTTTTCTTTATAGTTTTTCTCAATTCCCAATCAACAACAGGTAAATTTATTGGACATACACGTACACAAACTTCGCAAGCAATACATTTGTCAAATTCGAAATGGATACGGCCTCGAAATCGTTCAGATGGTATCAATTTTTCGTAAGGATATTGAATACTCATTGGTAAACGATTCATGTGGTCTAGCGTAACGATAAAACCTTGACCAATGTATCTCGCAGCTTGTATCGTTTGTTGACTATAATTTATAAACCCATTCACTGTAGAAAACATGTCAAAAAATCCTTATGTTTAAATGGAATTTGTTTTTATCTCCCGCCAACTAACTTTTAGGGTTTAATTTTGATACTACATAGTAATAAATTAATTTATAATAAAAGAAGTTGAAAAGATGCTGTCAATAGTAAATTACCCAAAGCAATTGGTAATAGAAATTTCCAACCAAGATTCAATAGTTGATCAATCCTTATTCTGGGTAGGGTCCATCTGGTCATTATGGAGATGAATAAAAATGAATAAGCTTTAACCATTGTAATAGTAATTCCTACTATTATATTGGTAACTTGGGAAATCCCAGCGATAATAGGATTCCATTCCAAATGCTCGAAATTCGAAAAAAGTATAATGGGAAAATGCCAGCCTCCTAAATAAAGAATTGTTACAAACAGTGAAGAAATCAATAAATTCAAATAAGAAGCAAGATAAAATAATGCAAATTTAATACCTGAATATTCCGTTTGATAACCTGCAACTAATTCTTCTTCTGCTTCTGGTAAATCAAATGGTAATCTTTCACATTCTGCTAAAGAAGCAATGGAAAAAACTATAAAACCAATAGGCTGACGCCACAAATTCCAACTCCAAAATCCATATTTAGATTGCGCCTCAACTATATCAACTGTACTTAGACTATTCGATAATTCTAGTCGATATCAACATTACTATTGATATCTCTATTTCAAAACCGTACGTGAAACTTTTCATTTCATACGGCTCCTCAATGGTTATCAAAATTAAAATATGTATTAACATTTTTTTTGACCAAAGAGATTCTGTCTGCTATTCAATGACATGCTTTTGAATCTATCTCGATTTTTACAGTTTTTTGCTAGCACTAACTCATTTTGTAAATAATTGGATTATCCTATAAAAAAAATATAAAATTTTCAATTATTTATCTTCTTAGATGAGAACTGCAAAAAATTACTTCGTTCCGAATAATCATTTTTTTGTAAATAGGGAAATATGCTTAAGTAAGATTTTAAGGAAGTACTGCTGAAACATCTCTACTAATGTAAAGTCCTTAATCATTTTATATATATATATAAATTCTTTCATACTGACTTTTTTTATGCATTTCGTTTTTTCTCACCCCTTCTTACACTTTTGCTTGATCAAATCTATCGATTTTTTTGTTTTCCGCTATCAGGCGTGGATGGCTAATCTTTCACCCGGAACTTTACAATTTCATTAATTGTACTAAGCTTTCACTCTCGTACAAAGAGGATGGGATTTAATTTTTTACTGTATAATAAAAACTTTACTGTTTAATTTCACCCATATGACTATTCAGTTTTAATTAGACACTGGAAAAATTACTAATAAATTCTTTTCGAAAGAATTAGGTATCTACACGAATCACACGTAGAGCTATGGATAGAACACTTAATGCTAAAGGAATTTCATAACTAATAGATTGAGCAGCTGCTCGTAAACCACCCAAAAAAGAATATTTATTATTCGATCCATATCCAGCCATAAGAAGTCCTAGAGGAACAATACTAGAAACAGCAATCCAAAAAAAAACTCCTATATCAAAATTGGCTAAAATAATATTATATCCGAAAGGAATTACTAAATAACTCAAAAAAACTGGTGCAATAACTAATATCGGTCCGATAGTAAATAAACTGTAGTCTACTTTTGATGGAATAATATTTTCTTTAAAAAAAAGTTTTAAACCGTCTGCTAAAGCTTGAACAATTCCTAAAGGACCAGCATATTCAGGTCCAATGCGTTGTTGTATTGCTGCAGATATCTTTCTCTCAAGCCATACAATAACTAATACTCCCACAGTTGCTCCTAACATAAGAATAAGGATAGGAATTATGATTTGTGTGTAATGAAATAATTCTTCGTAAAATCCTAATGCAGAAAGAATTCGTATAATTTGTTTCTCTAAATTTATATTTGAGATCATTCTAACGATCAACCTCTCCCATAATGATATCTATACTACCTAAAATTGTCATAATATCTGCCAATTTCATTCCTCTAACTAGTTGAGAAAGAATTTGCAAATTTATAAAACCAGGTGGTCGAATCTTCAATCTCCAAGGAAATACACTATCATCTCCTATTATAAAAATTCCTAGTTCTCCTTTAGGAGCTTCTATCCTTACATAATGTTCTTGTTTAGGTAATCTAAAAGTTGGAGAAGGTTTTTTACTAATAAATTGATATTCGAAAGAATTCCATTCCAAATTATTTTGTTTTTTAAGTCTTCGAGCTTCCAAATTTTCGTAAGGTCCTCCAGGAATTGCTTTCAACGCTTGTTTAATTATTTTTACAGATTCTTTCATCTCCCCAATCCTTACTAGATAACGAGCCAGTGAATCTCCTTCTTTTTGCCATTGGATTTGCCAATCCAATTCATCATAACATTCATAATGGTCTACTTTTCGAAGGTCCCATTGAATTCCCGAAGCTCGTAACATAGGTCCTGACAGACCCCAATTTATAGCTTCGTCCTTATTAATGATACCTACTCCTTGTACTCGTTCTAAAAAAATTGGATTATTTGTTATAAGTTTTTCATATTCACCAATTTTTGGTAGGAAATAATCACAGAAATCTAAACATTTGTCTATCCATCCATAAGGTAAATCTACAGCGACTCCTCCAACACGAAAATAATTATGCATCATCCGCATACCAGTGGCAGCTTCAAATAAATCATATATCATTTCCCTCTCCCTGAAAATATAAAAAAAAGGAGTTTGTGCACCAATATCAGCCATAAAAGGACCAAGCCATAATAAATGAGATGCAATACGACTTAGTTCTAGCATAATGACTCTTATATAACTCGCTCTTTTAGGTACTTGAATATTGGTTAATTTTTCTGGTCCATTGACTATAATAGCTTCTGTAAACATTGTGGCTAAATAATCCCATCGTGTTACGTAAGGAAGATATTGAACAACTGTTCGGTTCTCGGCAATTTTCTCCATTCCTCTATGTAAATAACCCAATATAGGTTCACAATCAGAAACATTTTCTCCTTCGAGAGTTATAATGAGTCGTAAAACGCCATGCATTGATGGATGATGAGGACCCATACTTACTATCATTGGTTTTTTTTTCCCAGTAAGTATCATGATATTTCACTCTCCCTTAATTGGTTGGATATTAATTAATAAAAATTATTTCATTTGTATTAATAATTAATTTGTTTTTAATCTACGAATTCCTAATTGACTAGTTAAATCCTGATAACTGACCGGGTTCGTTTTGAATAAATAAGCTAAAAGACGTTTACGTCTACCCAATATTTTCCATAGGCCCCTTTGGGATGAATAATCTTTACCATGTGTTTTGAAATGATACGTAAGTTTTACAATTCGATTAGTTAAACGAAATATTTGAGATTCAACTGATCCTTCCTTTTTTTTTGAAATAGAAAAAAGATAGATAAATGAATTTATCGGCATAGATTTATTCTCCTGAAATAAATAAAAATAAACAAAGTTCGTGATTGAAATTTTTCTAATGTTTACGATAATAATCATGCAATAAAATTTTGTCAAAAGATAAAGTTTATAAATTTTATCTCCTTCTAGCAGATTATATATATATATTTTTTAGAAATTATATCGTAGTTATAAATTCTTATATTGTAGGATATATGCGAAATCTTAGGATAGAAAATCGACTCCCATTTATTGTACTAAACCAAAATCTATTCATACAAGCTAGATCTTCGAACCGATAACTGGACCAAATAAAACGTTTAATTATTTTATTTCTAGTCATTTCAATTTTTTGATTTCGTTCTTTTATTCTTTTCAATAAATTTTCATTCAATTTTATATGTCTTTCTTCTTGCAAAGATAAAGAATTTAATATCCTAAATTCTCTACGACGTTTTGGAAGTAAAATATCTTCGAGATTGAAAGAATTGAATAGAAATAAATTCTTTTTTCCACCATTTTTACAAATATGAATATTTATTAAATATTTATTTAGATTTTCTGGATTTGGCATTCCTTTCAACCGCTGTCTAAAATTCGATAATGTACTTACAAGTTTATATATATAAATTTGATCATCCAATAATCGGGGTAGACGATGCTCCGAGTTAATTGTTAATCGATTGAAACTATTATTCCTACGAAAAAAAAGACGAAATGAATCTAAATCTTCTTTCATTTTTTCCGAAAGAGAAACCATTGTTTCTTGATTCTGCATAAAAGTCATGAGAGACGCCATATTACCTAATTTACCAAATTTTTTTTCCGAATTTTTCGATTTCCATCTCCATTGACGAATAGATTTATTAAGCTCTCTTTCTCGAAGTAAGTCTTTATTTCGAAGTATTTCCCGATCTTTATTTTTTATAATAGAAGTATCTAATTTCAATACTTTTTCATATTGATATACACTTTTTTGTTCTATGAATTCCGGGATAAACCATAATAAGAGATTATATCCGAAGAGGATATTTTTTCTGCTTATCAATAAACTTGGAGAAATTCTTTTTTTATCAGAAATGGTATAAAATTTACGTGTTTTATCTTTAATAGTATTATTATATACGTAATTTTCTTTTGATTTCGAAAATTTCTTAGTCATTAAGTTTTTATTTAAATCAAAATAACTATAAGTTGATAAATTATTTGAGAATAATTTGTTACGTTTCCTAGTTCGTTCAAATGAAGAATTGAAAATAGATATAGATAATTTTTTATCTTGCTGATAAATATTAAAATTTTTATTCTCTTGGGTACTCAAAACTCGACTTTTTTTTGTTTCCCAATGTTCACTAACTCTAAAGCGCCATTGTTGAGGCATGATCCTATACCACACATTTGGAGATAAATTGTATCGATTGAGACGTTTTAACCATCGCTTCCAACTTTTTTCTCGAAAATTGAAAAATTCTAGATCACTTACTATTCCATGTTCATGCAAAAAAATTCTAAAATTATTCTTAATAAATAAATAGGGTGTCCAAGATTTTAATAAATATCTTAAATAAGATTTATTGTTTGTTTTTTTCCCCCATATTCTTCTAAGTACATACGCTTGAGACATTAATATCATCATTTAGTTAGAATTTACTTAAATTTTTTTTCGATATTTCATTATTAACGATTGAGTTTTTATTCTTATTTTAATTATTAAAAAGATTTCCAATCGATTCTTTTATAATCTCTAAATCTATTTTAAAATCCATTTGTATTCTTTTAATATTTCTGTTTAAGGTAAAAAGCCCTTTTTTTATCAATTCAACATTTTTTATGTAAAATCTAATAATTATTTGTTTGATTCGAATCAATCGTTTGAATGGTTTTCTTTTTTCTGCTTTTTCATCGAAACGATAATCTTTTCCTTTATTCTGGTTAAAATCTACTTCTGTTTCTTTTTTATTTTTCTCCGTAACTAAATATTCTAAATTTTTTATATAAATCAAAGTTCCACGTTCAGACTTTATCGGTATTTCTGAAGCGATATTATTATTAATATTATTATTATTGCTTTCAATTAATTCACGAATATTATTGCTATTTTTTATAGTAATTTCTGTATATTGTTTTTCCGATTCCAAATTATTAAAATTAAATTCAGGAGATTTATTAATTTGAATGTCAAGCTTTTTTGAACCAATAAAATCAGGTATTGTGAATGGTTTTTTTTCAACTTGTTTAAAAAATCTTATAAATATATTTTTTCTCCATTTTTTTTTAACTTCTTTATTTATTGGCTTCCAAAACGAAGGCTGTTCCTTCATATTACCGAACGGTAGATCGGTTAAGAAACCCCAGGCGGTTAAATAACAGTAATGGAATCTTCTTTTTCCCAAAGTTCTATTTCGAGATTTAATATTATGCCAAGGTTTCAAACGAAAAGGATATATTATCTTTATTTGAAGACCATCTCTCAGCCATTGTTCGGGTAATTCCTCCTTTGAAACTTCGGTACCATCATAAGTACATCTTATATGAATTTCTTTGTTCCATTCAGACCAATCTTCGTTCCATTCAGGATTTTGAAACAAAAATAAACGACTAATATTTTTTAATATTATTAATAAGGGTTGTGCTAGATATTTTCTGAAATGTGATTGTATGATAAGTAACCAACTCCTCCCCCATTGAGCCAATGGGAAATCCCATCTATTTGCTATAGCAAGACGGTCTGCTTTTGTTTTTTCAAATAATGAAAATTTTTTATTGAAAAAATTTTCGTTTCTTTCTTTTGAAATATTTCGAAATGTAAGTTCTGATCCATAAATGTTTTGTATATTAGAATAAGTTCTAATAAAACTGGGTTTTTCACTCATTCGTAAAAGAAATGGAGAATTTATCTTAAGTTGAAACATTTTCCATATCAGAGTTTTACGTCTTCTGGCGCGCATTGAACCTTTCACTAATTTCCGACGAAAATCAGATTGTTGCGAAAAGCGTCTTACAATTTTTCTTCTCCTATCTTTCCCTTTTATTAAATAACCCAAATTTTTGACTTTTCTCTGACGAATATCAGTAACTCCAATAGCTATCACATCGAATTTATCATTTTTCAAATCGGGTGTCCATCGAGGTATTTCTTTATGCATTTCTCGAAATAGAAATTTTTTATCAATTCCTAATGTTTTTACTAAGAAAGAAAATATATTTTTCACTCGGTTTATGTCACCTAGGAATAAGTTTTTCCAATAATTTTTGAGTGTATTCCATTCATCTATTTGTAAATAATTAAAGTATAAATTTTTTTGACGAGTGGATAGATTCAAGATAAGCTCCCAATTAATAATATTGGATTTTCGATTAACTCTTTTACGCATATTCCCAATTAGTATATTACTTTTTTCATTCGAGTCTATTCTTGTATCCGCATCGAAAAAATTGACTCGTTTTGAGTTTGGGTCATATTTCACTTTTTCTGATTTATCAATAAGTAAACCCAGGATACGACGAGCATCTCGAGTTAGTGGTTCCCAAGGCAATACAAAATTTTTATATTCCAATTCTTTCCATTGATTGGAAATCCAATATTTAAGTTTATTGTTTTTTTTTATAAAAAATCTATTTTTTTGCGCCCTTTGCAATTTATCATATTTCTCTGTAAAAAACCATGGTGATTTTGATGTTATCATCGCTTCATAACCTTGTCCTATTAATAAAGGATCATAAAATTTAGTAAATATTTTTCCTCTAAAATTTGACAATCCCGTCTCTTTTTCCATAACTTCTGTCATAGTAAATCCATTATCTAAAAATAGGACTCCATGCTGAAATTTATTGTATATATCTTTTCTCTTTTGTCTCCTAGTATTAATCCATTCTCCGAAAAATTTGCTAGATGGTGAAAATTCTAAGTAATTAAAATATTTTCCGAAATTTTTTTCGAAAACTGCTACACTGGGTAAATATGTAAAAGATAATCTTGGTCTTCCATCACTTAAACATGGATTAAAAAAATATTGAGATACTCTTCCTTTCATAGGACTTTGATTACTAAATCGACTATTCTCTATATATCTTAATGGTCTTTTCCATCGACGATAATCAAAAAAAAGTCCAGGCCATGATTTTTGAAAAAATATAGATTCTTCTCGCTTCGATGAATTAAATTGCAAATTATCAATTATTTTTTTCGTAATAAAAGGGACTGGAGTTCGACCTAAATGTAACAAAGAAAAACCCAAAAAAATAATACTAAAAATTCGATGAATTATACGTTTAACTAAAAGATAAAGTATGGGTGAATCAGATTCTACACGGAATAAAAGTACTTTGCCCAAATTAATAAATAGATATTGGCCGCAGAACCAACCTAGAATAGCACTTGTTAAAAATAATACGTTATCACTATGACGAAAAAAGAAAAGATTTAATAATCTTGCCAATACGGGACTTGGTAAAACAATGGGATTCAGTAACTGAAAAATCATACTATCGAAAAATAATTTAAAATTTTGAGTATCTCGAAACGATGTTATTGGTCTTAAAGATTGGTAATTCAAAAGATCTTTTATTTTATACCAGTAGAAAAAGATATACGATAAAACTAGTAAACTTAATATATGAGGTTTTACTAATATAATATAGAAAGGTGAATAATAGACTGATAAAAATACTATTAATTGTCCTGTTATCAAACCACTAATGGCTACTGTCCCACTAATATTACCTCCCAATAGAAAAGCTCTCATAGATAAAAGTTGAGAAGGACTAATGGGCAGTGTGGTGAGGAATCCGTAATATAATCCAAATAAAATGAATGTGCTTGAAAAGTTTATCCGTGATAATATCGGAATCCATAGAATAGAAAACAATAGGGGAATGCTTGTTATCATAGTAAAAAACCTTCCTCAATAGGGTGGGATTAGAATAGAATAAAGTTTATATCCTTTGAGATAAAAGAGAGGGTCATTGATTAGCGAAAAATGAGCTAATCAATAACCCTTTTTATCCTTCTTTAATCAAATTTGTCCAACCCAAGTTCTCTAAGTTGTTGTTACGTCGTAAAGGACGTGTAACAAGTTCAAGAACATCTTTTGCATTCGTAAACCCATGAATTTGAGCAAAAGTGAACTCAACAGACCATTTTGTGTTAATTCCTCTAGCTTCAAGCGGATTGGCGTGAGCCATCCCGGTTATGGCTAAATCGGGTTGTAATTCACGCATACGTTGTATTTGATTATAATTATCAGGTTTTTCCACAATTCGAGGCATTGGTATACACATTTTTCTACATGTAGTTTGTAAAAATGTTAATTCCGCAGCTTGATACCTTTTATCCATGTATGGAATACCAATTTCATAGACGATCATTCCACACCGAATTAAAAATCTTGCTAAAGATATTTCTAAGAGATTATCCCCCATGAAAAAAACAGATTTTCCACGCACTAAATTGAGATAATTTCTTAAACTTTCCCAAACTTGTTGCTCCCTTTCTTCCAGACCTTGTGTTTCAATACCGAAAACGGAACAAATTTCTTTAATCCAAGCGTGTGTTCCGTCGGGACCAATAGGAAAAGGTGCTCCAATTAACTTACATTTACGACGTCGCATTAAAGTTGTTGCGGTTCTACTTAAAAAAGGATTAACACCACAAACATAAACCCCATTTCCTAAGGCCGGTAGATCTGTATATCTTTGAGCAGGTAACCAACCCGATACATTAATAGATTGACGTTTCAATTCCAAACTGAGTTGAGAAGCTACCGTTGAGGGTAAAGAACCAAATAGAACTAAAGGCATTTTATCTACTGAAGAATTCGTTATAGATTTAGTTTTTTTTCTCCCCGTATCAATAGAAGAAAATTTATCTATAGATTCATCTTTTTTAACTTCTTTTTTCTTGTTAATCAAATTATATTGTTCAGGACAACGATGTGCCATAGCGGCTAATACAGTATCCTCCCCCTGGGTAAACGCGTAGTCTAATCCGTTTGCTCTCGCCACTACAATTGGAATTTCAATTTCAGTTTCTAATTTAGGGGCCATGCCTTCCAAATCCATTTTAATAATCTCTGTTGTACAAGTACCAATCCATATAATTACACTAGGATTCCTATCTTTTTTTATCTGAAGACATAACCGTTTCAATTCTTGATAATCATTTAATTGAGCCGAGATATCTCCTTCTTCTAATTCTGCCATAGCATAACGAGGTTCGGCGAATATCATAACTCCAAGAGCATTCTGTAAAAAATAACCACATGTTTTTGTACCTACAACTAAGAAAAAACTATCTTCAATTTTCTGATACAACCAAGCAACGCAACTGATGGGACAAAAAGTATGATAATTACCCGTTTCGCATTCAAAAGTGAGAGTTTCAGATATCTTAATCGACATATTATAGATTTCCTTGACTGAATGAAAAGGACTAGATAGAAAAGAATTATTTATATTTCAAATTATCGTGAAATCAATCAAATTTGTTTTATTATTTTTAATGTCTATAGCATTTACGGGATTCAAATAGAAATCAGAGAGTAAACTAAATAATTCTCGATCTGGAATTTCTTCCGGTACAATACCTTCGGGTTTAGACAATATTTGATCTGCTACATTCAAATAAAATTCACAAACATATTTAAGAATAGATTCAGATTCTACCATTTCGAATAAAGTTTTACCTTTAACTCTAGAAATTCGAATATCTTCAATTAGAGGTAATACTTCTAAAACAGGCATTGGACAAGCTTCTACATATTTATCGATAAGATCTCTTTTTGATGTGCGATTTCCTACCAAACCAGCTAATCTAAGTGGATGTGTACGAGCTTTTTCTCTTACTGAAGCTGCAATTCGATTAGCTGCAAATAAGGCGTCAAAACCATTGTCTGTAATGATGATGCAATAATCTGCATAATTCAATGGAGCGGCAAATCCTCCACATACTACATCACCTAAAACATCAAACAAAATAATATCATATTCGTAAAAAGCATTTAGTTCTTTTAATAATTTGACGGTTTCCCCAACCACATAACCCCCACAACCAGCTCCGGCAGGAGGACCCCCAGCTTCTACACAGTCTACTCCGCCATAACCCTTATAGATTACATCTTCGGGCCAAACATCTTCATAATGATAGTCTTTCGATTGTAGAGTGTCTATTATAGTAGGAATTAAAAATCCGGTGAGAGTGAAAGTACTATCATGTTTGGGATCACATCCGATTTGTAGTACTTTTTTTCCACGTCTTGCTAAAGCGATGGAGATATTACAACTAGTAGTAGATTTTCCTATTCCACCCTTTCCATAAATTGCTATCTTCATATTTATTCTTTTTAGTTTCCTGTATGTTCCTGTTTTTTCTATATAGTTATATCATTTGAATAATATTTATTCATGATAACATATTTCATGTTATTGTGAGCTAAATATTTCTTATCTTCATATTTATTCTTTTTAGTTTCCTGTATGTTC